TTTTTTTATTTAATATAATTTTTATAAATAACGGGGTAAATAATTTATTATATTTACATTATTAAATAATAAATATTTTTAAATTATATATATATATATATATATTAAAATATTTATATACATATATATATATATATATATATTAAAATATTTATATACATATATATATATATATATATTAAAATATTTATATTAAATGGGTGATATTATTTATAAACCTATTAGTTTTATTATTGAAAAAAAAATAAATTTTATAATATATAATAAATTTATATAATTAATAAATAAATATATAAATAAACATTAATAAATATATATATATATATAAATATTATATTATATATTAATAAATTTAAATTATACTAATATAATTTTATTATTATAATATAAATTTATTTTTTTTATTAATATTTATTAGTTAAATAAATTAAAATTATTATATTAATTAAAATATATTAATATTAAAAATATTTAATATAAAAAAGGGGAAAATAATAATTAGGAGAATTGTACTTATTTATATTATTTAATAAAAATTAAATTATATTARATAAATTATAATAAATAAATAAAATTAATTTAATTTTAAAATTTTTATTAATATTATATTATTATAATTTAAATTTTAATAATATTTTATTTTAGTTAAATATTTTATTTATATTTTATTTTACATGTAAATTTTTGTATGAATTTTTATTAATTTTAAAAATTATTAAATTATATTTATTCGCAGTAATTGATATTAATTATAAAAGAAATTTTGAATTAATAATAATATATAGTATTGGTAAAATTTGTGCCAGCTACTGCGGTTATACAAATGATGCAAATAAAAATTTTTAGTATTAGTTAAATTTATTTTATTTAATAGGTAATTAAAATTATTAAGTGAAATTTTTAATTTTATATGATATTAAAAAATTATTTAATTTAAGCTATAAAAATTTTATAATAAACTAGGATTAGATACCCTATTATTAAAATTAAATAATTAAATATATTAAAGTAGTATTAGTTATATTCTTAAAATTTAAAAAATTTGGCGGTGTTTTAGTCTATTTAGAGGAATCTGTTCTATAATCGATAATCCACGTTGGACCTTACTTAAATTTGTTTTCAATATGTATATCGTCGTTATCAGAATATATTATAAGATTATTAATTTTCTAAATATATTATTAAATAATATGTCAGGTCAAGGTGCAGTTTATATTTAAGTAGAAATGGATTACAATAAATTTATTTATATGGATAATTTTTTGAAATAAAGGTTTGAAGGTGGATTTAATAGTAATATAAAATAGATTATTTATTTGATTATAGCTCTAAAATATGCACATATCGCCCGTCGCTCTCATTTTTAAAATGAGATAAGTCGTAACATAGTAGATGTACTGGAAAGTGTATCTAGAATGACAATTTAAAGCTTAATTAGTAAAGTGTTTCATTTACATTGAAAAGAAATTTGTGCAAATCAATTTAAATTGATAATAATTATTTATTAATTTTATTTATTTATTTTTATATAATAAAAATAATTTTTTTTATTAAAGTTTTAGTATTTTATAAAGAAAAAATAATTATAATTATAGTTAATTAGTATTGTAAAAGAATATTGAAATATTTTGAAAAATATTTATTTTAAAAGAAAATTTAATTTATTGTACCTTGTGTATCAGGGTTTATTAAATAATAAATTATTATATTTATTTTTTTCGAATTTTAAAGAGTTAATTATATATAAAAGTTATTGTAGAATAACTATTTTAAATATATAATTTGAAATTAAACGTTAATCGTTTTAAAATATATCTGATTTTTTAAGAAATAAATTTAATTTATTTTATTAATTTTATTTATTTATTTTTTAATAATTAAATAAATTAATAATTAAATATTTTAAGGGATTAGCTTTAAAATAAATTTTTAAATTTTAATAAATAAAAAAAAATAAATATAAGCTTAAAGATAGCTATTATTTATAAATTTGTTATAATTTATTTTTATAATTAAAATATTTATTTAAAATTAAATTATTTATTAAAATATAAATTTTAATTAAAATAATTTAGTAATTATGATAAAATTAGTATATTTATTTTTATAAAATAATTAATTTGGAAGGTTTTAATTAAGAATTCGGCAAATTAAATATATTCACCTGTTTAACAAAAACATGTCTTTTTGTATTTTATATATAAAGTCTGGCCTGCCCACTGAATTATAAAGGGCCGCGGTATTTTGACCGTGCGAAGGTAGCATAATCAATAGTCTTTTAATTGAAGGCTTGTATGAATGGTTGAATGAGATATATACTGTTTTTTTTAAATTTAAATAGAATTTTATTTTTGAATTAAAAAGTTTAAATAAAATTAAAGGACGAGAAGACCCTATAGATCTTTATTTTTTGTATTTTATAATTAAAAAAGAATTTATTTACTTATATTTATTTAAAAATTTTTCTGGGGTGGAAATAAAATTTAATTAACTTTTATTAATTTTTAACAATTAATTTTTGAATAATTGATCCTATATTGTAGATTAAAAATTTAAGTTACCTTAGGGATAACAGCGTAATTTTTTTAGAGAGTTCTTATCGATAAAAAAGATTGCGACCTCGATGTTGGATTAAGAGTTATTTTTAGGTGTAGAAGTTTAAAGTTTAGGTCTGTTCGACCTTTAGATTCTTACATGATCTGAGTTCAAACCGGCGTAAGCCAGGTTGGTTTCTATCCTTAATAAATTGTTATATTGTAGTACGAAAGGACCTAATATAAAAATTATAAATTTATTATATTGAATTTTATTAAATTATTATACTATTTTGGCAGATTAGTGCAATAAATTTAGAATTTATAAATATAATTTTTAATTATAAATAGTAAATGTTTATATATGAGTTAGTTTTATCTTTAATTAGAAGATTATTATTAGTAATTTGTGTTATAGTTGGAGTAGCTTTTTTAACTTTATTAGAACGAAAAGTTTTAGGGTATATTCAAATTCGAAAAGGGCCAAATAAAGTAGGGTTTAATGGGTTATTACAACCTTTTAGTGATGCTGTAAAATTATTTACTAAGGAACAAACATATCCATTATTATCTAATTATATTTCTTATTATTTTTCTCCTATTTTTTCTTTATTTTTATCTTTATTAATTTGAATATGTATACCTTATTTAATTAAATTATATTCGTTTAATTTAGGGGTTTTATTTTTTTTATGTTGTACTAGTTTAGGGGTGTATACTGTTATGATTGCTGGATGATCTTCTAATTCTAATTATGCATTATTAGGGGGTTTACGAGCAGTTGCTCAAACTATTTCTTATGAAGTAAGTTTAGCTTTAGTTTTATTAAGTTTTATTTTTTTAATTGGAAATTATAATTTTTTAAGTTTTTATGTTTTTCAAACTAATATTTGATTTATTTTTTTTTGTTTGCCTTTAGGGTTAGTTTGATTAGCTTCTTGTTTAGCAGAGACAAATCGGACTCCTTTTGATTTTGCAGAGGGAGAGTCTGAATTAGTCTCAGGGTTTAATGTTGAGTATAGAAGAGGAGGATTTGCATTAATTTTTTTAGCAGAATATTCAAGTATTTTATTTATAAGAATATTATTTGTTGTTATTTTTTTAGGGAGAGATTTATATAATTTATTTTTTTTTATTAAGTTGAGTTTTATTTCTTTTATTTTTATTTGAGTTCGAGGAACTTTACCCCGATTTCGTTATGATAAATTAATGTATTTGGCTTGAAAAAGCTTTTTACCTTTATCTTTAAATTATTTATTTTTTTTTGTTGGATTAAAAATTTTTTTTATGTCATTGTTATTTTAATGAATAAATTTTAGTATAAATTAATAGAAGAGTTTACTTCTTTCTTATGTTTTCAAGACATATGCTATAAAAGCTTATTAATTAATTTAATAACTTATCTCAAAATTTAGCTAGTAATGGGTTAATAATAAAATATGAAAAATATAATACTGTTAAAATTTGCCCTGTTAAAACATATGGGTCTTCTACTGGTCGAGCTCCAATTCATGTTAATAAAGTTGCTACAATTACTATATATCAAAATAAAATTTGATTAATCGGGTAAAATTGAAGTCCTCGAAATTTACTATTATGTGTAAAAGGAAGAATTAATAAAATTGCAATTGATAAAACTAAAGCAATTACTCCCCCTAATTTATTAGGAATTGATCGTAAAATTGCATATGCAAATAAAAAATATCATTCTGGCTGAATATGGACAGGGGTTACTAATGGGTTAGCCGGAATAAAATTTTCTGGATCTATTAATAAATAATTAAATTTTCAAATAAATCAAATTAAAATTCATAAGAATACAATAAACCCAAAAATATCCTTATAAATAAAATAGGGATGAAAAGGGATTTTATCAACATTTCTATTTAATCCTAAAGGATTATTAGAACCTGTTTGATGTAAAAATAATAAATGAATTATTATTAACGCTAAAATTACAAAAGGAAAAATAAAATGAAAAGTAAAAAATCGAGTTAAAGTAGCGTTATCAACAGCAAATCCCCCTCAAATTCATTGTACTAAATCTATTCCTAAATAAGGAACAGCAGATAATAAGTTAGTAATTACAGTAGCTCCTCAGAAAGATATTTGCCCTCATGGTAATACATATCCTAAAAATCCAGTTGCTATAGTTAAAAATAAAATGATTACTCCTGTATTTCATGTTATATGGTATAAATATGACTCATAGTAAACACCTCGACCTACATGAATAAATAAACAAGCAAAAAAAAAAGATGCCCCATTTGCGTGACAGATTCGTAAAAATCATCCGTTATTTACGTCACGACAAATATGATTTACTCTATTAAATGCTGTTTCAATATCTGCAGCATAATGTATAGCTAAAAATAAGCCTGTTAAAATTTGAAGAATTAAACATAGTCCTAATAAAGATCCAAAATTTCATCAAGCTGAAATATTAGAAGGAGCTGGTAAATCTACTAATGCATTATTTATAATTTTGATTAAGGGGTGAGTTTTTCGAATAGGTTTAAACATTAATTTATAGGTCGTAAAGGGCCATAAAATTTTTTTGTAATTTTTACTATTACTAATAATGTTAAAAATAAATAATTAATTAATAATATAGTGATTAAATTATTTGGGGAATTATATATTTTATTTAAAGAGAAAGTATTTTCATAAATTAAATTATTATTATCAATTAAATTTCTTATTTCTAAGTTATTAATAAAATGTTCAATTAAAGATTTATCTAATAATAAAAAAATACTAACTATTGATAATGAAATTAAAATTCTTATTAAAATTAATTTAAATGATAAATTAAATATTTCATTTGATGATAATGAAGTTACATAAATAAATAAAATTAATATCCCTCCTAAAAAAATTAAAAATAAAACATAAGAAAATCAAAATGTTTTTACATAAACTCCTGTTAATAAACAAGTGAATAAAGTTTGAATTAATAATATTAATCCTATTGATAAAGGGTGTTTTATTTGTAAAAAAATAAAATTAATTGTTATTAAAAATGTTATAGTTAGTAGTTTTAAAATATCAAGAAATAGTTTAATTAAAATATTAACTTTGGGAGTTAACGATAAAGAGGTTTCTTTTTTCTTGAAGTTTAAAAAAAAATAATTTTTATTTTTAGTTTACAAGACTAATGTTTTTGTTAAACTATTTAAACAAAATGGCAAATATATCATTATTATTTTATTTATCAGTAATTATATTTATGGTTGGGAGATTAGTTTTTGTTTCTAATCGAAAACATTTATTATCAACTTTGTTAAGTTTAGAATATATAGTTTTAAGATTATTTATTTTTTTATTTTTTTATTTAAATTATATAAATTATGAGGGGTATTTTAGAATATTTTTTTTAACTTTCTCTGTTTGTGAGGGGGTGTTAGGCCTATCAATTTTAGTTTCAATAATTCGTACTCATGGTAATGATTATTTTCAAAGATTTTCTATTTTACAATGTTAAAGTTTATTTTTATATTATTTTTTATAAGTTTTCTTTCTTTTTTTAAAAATTTTTATTGAATGGCACAAAATTTAATTTTTTTATTAGGAGGGTTATTTATATTAAACTTAAGTTCTATAAATTATTTTAATTATATAAGTTATTATTTTGGATTAGATATAATTTCTTATGGGTTGATTTTGTTAAGTTTTTGAATTTGTGGACTAATATTAATAGCAAGAGAAAAAGTATATTTTATTAATAATTATAAAAATTTATTTTTATTAATAATTTTGTTTTTATTATTAATATTAGTTTTAACTTTTAGTTCAATAAGAATATTTATATTTTATTTATTTTTTGAATCAAGATTAATTCCCACTTTATTTTTAATTTTAGGTTGAGGGTATCAACCAGAGCGATTACAAGCAGGAATTTATTTATTATTTTATACTTTACTTGCTTCTTTACCCCTATTAGTAGGAATTTTTTATTTATTAAATATTGGTAATACAATAATATTTGTACTATTATTAAATTATAAAATAACTAATATAAATTTGTTATATATTTGTTTAATTATTGCGTTTTTAGTAAAAATACCCATATTTTTAGTTCACTTATGGTTGCCTAAGGCGCATGTTGAAGCCCCTGTTTCAGGGTCTATAATTTTAGCTGGGATTTTATTAAAATTAGGGGGCTATGGATTAATTCGTATATTTAGATTATTAGAAATTTCAGGATTAAAATATAATTATTGATTTATTAGAATTAGATTAGTTGGGGGAGTGTTAGTTAGTTTAATTTGTTTACGACAAACGGATTTGAAAGCTTTAATTGCTTATTCTTCTGTCGCCCATATGGGGATTGTTTTAAGAGGTCTTTTAACTTTAAGTTATTGAGGGATAACTGGTTCTTATGCTTTAATAATTGCACATGGGCTGTGTTCTTCTGGATTATTTTGTTTAGCAAATATTTCTTATGAGCGTATAGGAAGTCGAAGATTATTAATTAATAAAGGATTATTAAATTTTATACCTACTCTTAGAATATGGTGATTTTTACTATGTTCTGGGAATATGGCAGCCCCCCCAACATTAAATTTATTAGGGGAAATTTCTTTATTAAATAGAATTGTTTCTTGATCTTGAATTAGAATAATTATATTAGCATTTTTATCTTTTTTTAGTGCTGCTTATACCTTATATTTATTTGCATATAGACAACATGGAAAAACTTATTCAGGGGTTCAATTTTTTTCTATTGGGAATATTCGAGAATATTTATTATTAATATTACATTGATTGCCTTTAAATCTGTTAATTTTAAAAAGTGATTTTTGTATGTTATGGATTTATTTAAATAGTTTAATAAAAATATTGATTTGTGGTGTCAATGATATGAGTTTCATTTTAGATCGTGAATTATTTAATTAATTATTGTAAAATTAGTTTTTATTTTTTAATTTTTATTAGATTTACTTTATTTTTTTTAAGCATAAAATTTTTATTATTAGAATTAGTTTATTTTATTGAATGAGAGGTTTTATCCCTTCAATCTAATTCAATTGTAATAACTTTTTTATTTGATTGAATAAGATTAATGTTTATGTCTTTTGTTTTATTAATTTCATCTTTAGTTATTTTTTATAGAAATCAATATATAAGGGAAGATTATAATATTAATCGATTTATTTTATTAGTTTTAATGTTTGTTATATCAATAATAATATTAATTATTAGCCCTAATTTGATTAGAATTTTACTTGGATGAGATGGATTAGGGTTAGTTTCTTATTGTTTAGTAATTTATTTTCAAAATGTTAAATCTTATAATGCAGGAATGTTAACAGCTTTATCTAATCGAATTGGGGATGTTGCCCTATTATTAGCAATTGCGTGAATATTAAATTATGGAAGATGAAATTATATTTTTTATTTAGATTTAATAAAAAATAATTTTGAAATAATGATTATTGGAGCTCTTGTTGTGTTGGCAGCAATAACAAAAAGAGCTCAGATTCCATTTTCTTCTTGACTACCCGCCGCTATAGCAGCTCCAACCCCTGTTTCAGCCTTAGTCCACTCTTCTACTTTAGTAACAGCAGGAGTATATTTATTGATTCGATTTAATGATTTATTAATAAATTGATGAATAAGAAATTTATTATTATTAATTTCTGGGCTAACAATATTTATAGCTGGATTAGGGGCAAATTTTGAATTTGACTTAAAAAAAATTATTGCTTTATCAACTTTAAGTCAATTAGGGTTAATAATAAGAATTCTTTCTATAAGATTTTATAAATTAGCCTTTTTTCATTTGTTAACACACGCCCTATTTAAGGCTTTATTATTTATATGTGCGGGGTCAATTATTCATAATATAAAAAATTCTCAAGATATCCGAATAATGGGAAGATTAAGTATGTCCATACCCCTAACATGTAGATGTTTTAACATCGCTAATTTAGCTCTTTGCGGGATACCATTTTTAGCGGGGTTTTATTCTAAGGATTTAATATTAGAAATAGTAAGTTTATCTTATGTTAATATTTTTTCTTTTTTTCTTTTTTTTTTTAGTACCGGGCTTACTGTATGCTATTCATTTCGATTAGTTTATTATTCAATGGTTGGGGATTTTAATAGAAGTTCATTACACCCATTAAATGATAAAGGATGAACAATAATTTTTAGAATTTTTTTTTTAATAGTTATAGCTGTTATTGGTGGGAGCCTATTAATATGGTTAATATTTTTAGACTTAAAAATAATTTGTTTACCTATAAGTTTAAAATTATTAACTTTAATTGTTTGTTTAATAGGAGGATTTATTGGGTATTTAATAAGAAATGTAAGTTTATTTTTTATTAATAAATCTTTATTATTATATAATTATACTCAATTTATAGGATCAATATGATTTATACCAATTATTTCTACAATTGGGGTAATTAATTATCCATTAAAATTAGGATTATTTTCTTATAAGGGGTTTGATCAAGGTTGAAGAGAGTATTTTGGGGGACAAATATTATATTATCAATTAAAAAGTTATTCTTTGTATATACAAGAATTTCAAAGTAATAATTTAAAAATTTATTTATTGAGTTATATATTGTGATTTATTATTTTATTAATATTAATTATTTTAATTAATTAATTTAAATAGCTTATATTTAGAGCGTGACACTGAAGATGTTAAAGAGATTAATTTAATCTTTAAATATTTATAAAAATAAATTTTTATTTTTACATTGAAAATGTAATGTTTTTATTAAACTATATAAATGAAATATGTTGAACAAAAAAAAGCTGCTAACTTTTATTTTTAATGGTTTAATTCCATTTATATTTCTATTTAATTGGAATTAAATATTCAATTTTATCATTAACAGTGATATACCTCTTTTTGGTTTCAATTAATAAATAAGGTAAATTGAAATTCAATACTTTTTAAATGCAAATTAAATGTTATAGTTAACTATTACCCTAAAATATGGGTGTATTTCACCTAAGATTAGGTCGAAACTAATTGCAATAAATCGCTTCATATTTAATTATTTCATTCTAAAGCTCCTTGATTTCATTCATGATAAAGTCCGAGTAATAAAATTAAAATAAAAAATATACTTGTAATTGTTCAATTTAATAAGTTAGATATTTTAATAATTATAATTATTGGTAAAAGAAGGGCAATTTCTACATCAAAAATTAAAAAAATAATAGCAATTAAAAAAAATCGAAGGGAAAAAGGTAATCGAGAAGAATTTATTGGGTCAAAACCACACTCAAAAGGAGAACATTTTTCACGATCTAATAAAGTTTTTTTTGATAAAATTGTTGCTAATATTATTACAATAATAGTAATAATAAAAATAATTATAGATATTATTGTAATTAAATAAATTATTTATACTAAAATTATTTAGTCCTTATGATTGGAAGTCATATATACATTATATACTTTATAAATATCTACCTCATCAATAAATAGAAATATATAAAAATAATCAAACAACATCTACAAAATGTCAATATCAAGCAGCTGCTTCAAACCCAAAATGATGAGTTATGGAAAAATGATAATTAATATGACGTAAAAAACAAACCAATAAAAATGTAGTTCCAATTAAAACATGTAAACCATGAAATCCTGTTGCTATAAAAAATGTTGACCCATAAACAGCATCAGCAATAGTAAAAGGAGCTTCAATATATTCATATGCTTGAAGAATTGAAAAATAAATTCCTAAGATAATTGTAAAAAATAAGCTTTGTGTAGCTTGAGAGTGGTTGCTTTCTATTAAAGCGTGATGAGCTCATGTAACTGTAACTCCTGAAGCCAATAAAATTGCAGTATTTAGTAAAGGAATTTGAAATGGGTTAAATGCTATAATTCCTATTGGTGGTCATGTTATTCCTAATTCAATAGTTGGAGATAAGCTTCTATGAAAAAAAGCCCAAAAAAATGAAATAAAAAAAAATACTTCGGAAACAATAAATAAAATTATTCCTCACCGTAAACCAATAGTTACTGTAAATGTATGTAATCCCTGAAAAGTTCCTTCTCGAGAAATATCACGTCATCATTGATACATTGTTAATAAAGTAATAATGTTTCCTAAAATAAATAGAGAAATATTATATTGATGAAATCATTGGACTAAACCAGATACTCTTGTTATTGCTCCAATTGCTCCGGTTAAAGGTCAGGGGCTGTAGTCTACTAAATGAAATGAATGATTAGCGTGTGTTGACATTAATTAACTTCTCTTGAGTAAAGAGTTCTTAAAACTGCAAATACATATGATTGAATAATTGCAACTGCAGATTCTAATACAAGTAAAGCGATTTGTGTAGTTAAAATTAGAGATAAAATAATATAATTTGATGTTATTGGCCCTGTGTTACCTAATAAAGTTATTAAAAGATGTCCAGCAATTATATTTGCTGTTAATCGAACAGCTAAAGTTCCTGGACGAATGATATTTCTAATTGTTTCAATACATACTATAAAAGGCATTAATACTGCGGGAGTTCCTTGTGGAACTAAATGAGCAAATATGTGTTGAGTATGATTAATTCATCCGTATAATATAAAGCTTAACCATAGAGGTAAAGCTAATGCTAATGTAAGAGTTAAATGACTTGTTCTAGTAAAAATGTAAGGGAATAAGCCTAAAAAATTATTAAATATAATTAAAGAAAATAAAGAAATAAATATTAAAGTTCTTCCATTATGCCCCGCAGTTCCTAATAATGTTTTAAATTCTTTATGTAAGGTTAATAAGATGTTATTTCAGATTAATTGAAATCGATTAGGCATTAATCAATAAGAAGTTGGAATTAATAATAATCCTAAAAAAGTTCTTAATCAATTTAATGATAAGTTTAAAATTGTTGTTGATGGGTCGAATACAGAAAACAAGTTTGTTATCATTTTCAATTTAATTTATTAAATTTAATATTAGATGTCTGAGAAGCTTTAATTGGAGAATAAAAAAAACAAAAATAATTTAAAATATTAAAAATTACTAATGTAATAGAAAAAATTATAAATAGGATTAATCAATTAATCGGAGCTATTTGTGGGATTAAAAAATATTAAATTTAATTAATTTTTTTAGTTTGACATACTAAGGTTTTTATAAACTAATTTTTTTATTATATATATATATATATATAATTATTCATTAAAAGTAAGTGCTAATTTACTATAATATGGTTTAAGAGACCATTACTTGCTTTCAGTCATTTAATGAATTATTAGTTATATGAGTAATTCATTTAATGAAAAAATTTATTGGAATTCTTTCTACAACAATTGGTATAAATCTATGGTTGGCTCCACAGATTTCAGAACATTGTCCATAAAATAATCCTGGGCGATTAATAAGAAAATTAATTTGATTTAGTCGTCCGGGAGTTGCATCTACTTTTACTCCTAATGATGGAATTGTTCATGAATGTAAAACATCTGTTGCTGTTACTAAAATTCGAATTTGATTATTTATTGGTAAAACAATTCGATTATCAACGTCTAATAATCGAAATCCTCTTATTTCAAGTTCATTAGTGGGGATTATATAAGAATCAAACTCTAAATTTAAAAAATCAGAATATTCATAACTCCAATATCATTGATGTCCAACAGTTTTTAAAGTAATTGATGGAGTATTAATTTCATCTATTAAATAAAGTAGTCGTAAAGAAGGGAATGCAATAAATATTAAAATAATCGCCGGTAATACAGTTCAAATAATTTCAATAGTTTGTCCATGTAATAAGAATCGGTTAGTAAATTTATTAAATATAAGTATTCCTATAATATAGCCCACTAAAATAGTAATTATAGTTAAAATTAGTAAAGTATGATCATGAAAAAAATTTAATTGTTCTATTAAAGGAGAAGAACTATCTTGTAACCCTAAATTTGATCATGTTGCCATTTTCTAACAAAAGATAAAATCTTTATATATGAAGCTTAAATTCATTGCACTAATCTGCCATATTAGAAATTAATTAATAAAGGAAGTTCTGAATAAGTATGCTCTGCAGGAGGTAAAGAATGATATCATTCAATAGATGAAGAAAGTTGTATTGGAAAAGAGGGTATACGTTGAGTAATTATTCTTTCTCAAATAATAAATAAAAAATAAATAATAGCGAATAATGAAATAGTTCTTCCTAAAGAAGAGATAATATTTCAAGTTAAATAACTATCCGGGAAGTCAGAATATCGACGAGGTATTCCAGCTAATCCTAAAAAATGTTGAGGAAAAAATGTTAAATTAACCCCAATAAATATTATAAAAAATTGATTTTTTAATCATTTAGGATTTATTGTTAAACCAGTTAATAAGGGGTATCAATGAATGAAACCAGCTATAATAGCAAATACTGCTCCTATAGATAAAACATAATGAAAATGAGCTACTACATAATAGGTGTCATGAAGCACAATATCAATTGAAGAGTTTGCTAATACTACTCCAGTTAACCCCCCGACAGTAAATAAAAATACAAATCCAAAGGCTCATAATATAGCTGGTCTATATGTTAATTGAGTACCATGAAGAGTGGCTAGTCAACTAAAAATTTTAATTCCTGTGGGTACTGCAATAATTATTGTAGCAGAAGTAAAATAAGCTCGTGTGTCTACATCTATTCCTACTGTAAATATATGGTGAGCTCAGACAATAAATCCTAATAAACCAATAGCTAGTATTGCGTAAATTATTCCTAAATTACCAAAAGTTTCTTTTTTTCCTCTTTCTTGAGTAATAATGTGAGAAATTATTCCAAATCCCGGTAAAATTAAAATATAGACTTCTGGATGACCAAAAAATCAAAATAAGTGTTGGTATAAAATAGGGTCTCCCCCTCCCGCAGGGTCAAAGAAGGATGTATTTAAATTTCGATCTGTTAATAATATTGTAATTGCTCCAGCTAAAACAGGTAAAGATAATAATAGTAAAATTGCAGTAATAACTACCGATCATACAAATAAAGGTATTCGGTCTAAAGTAATACCGGGGGATCGTATATTAATAACTGTTGTAATAAAATTTACTGCACCTAAAATAGAAGAAATTCCGGCTAAGTGTAAAGAGAAAATTGCTAAATCAACAGACGCCCCAGCATGTGCAATTCCAGAAGATAAAGGAGGGTAAACAGTTCACCCTGTACCCGCCCCATTTTCTACTATACTTCTAGAAACCAAAAGAGTTAAAGAAGGAGGTAATATTCAAAATCTTATATTATTTATTCGTGGAAATGCTATATCAGGGGCCCCTAATATTAAAGGAACTAATCAATTTCCAAACCCTCCAATTATAATTGGTATAACTATAAAAAAAATTATGATAAAAGCGTGAGCTGTTACAATAACATTATAAATTTGATCATCCCCAATAAAGGCTCCTGGGTGACCTAATTCAGCTCGAATTAAAATTCTCAAAGAAGTTCCAACTATTCCAGCTCAAGCCCCAAAAATAAAATATAAAGTTCCAATGTCTTTATGATTTGTTGAAAATAATCATTGTCGCGATTAAATGGCTGAAAATTAGGCAATAAATTGTAAATTTATTTATGAGAATAAATCTCTTTAATCAGGCTTTATATTCAATAATGATATTAGACTGCAATTCTAAAGGAATAAATAATTTTATTAAAGCTTAAGAATTAAATGATTAATACAAATAATTTCAGCTTTGAAGGCTATTAGTTTATTTAACTTAAATTCTTATAAAATTATATATGAAAAAATAACTATAATTAATCCTCTAATTGAAATAAAATTAAAAATTAAAGTAATTGAGGAAGTTTTAATATTATAATTATTTTTAATAATTCAAGAATTTTTTTGAAAATTTAATATAAAGATTCTATAGGATATTCGTAAATAAAAATAAAGGGTAATTAAAGTTAAACAAATTCTAATAGTTAAAATAAAAAATTGATTTATTATTGTTAAATTTTGAATAACTAATCATTTAGGTAAAAATCCTAAAAATGGGGGTAATCCGCCTAAAGATAATAAATTTAAAAAAATAAAAAATTTAATAATAGAATTAGATTGTGAAATATTAAAAATTTGATTAAAGTAAAATAATTTAAAATTATTTAATAATAAAACAATAGAAATTGAAATTAAAGAATAAATAAAAAAATAAGTTATTCATAATAATTCATTATTTATTATAGATAATAATATTCAACCTAAATGATTAATTGAAGAAAAAGCAATTAATTTTCGAATTGAAGTTTGATTTAATCCTCCTAATGACCCAATTAATATTGATAAAATAATTGAAAATATAAAAAAATAATAAATAAAATTATAAGAAATTAATATTAATGAAGCAATTTTTTGTCAAGTTATTAAAATTAAGTTATTTAATCATGATAATCCCTCTATAACTTCTGGGAATCAAAAATGGAATGGAGCAGCCCCTCTCTTTAATAAGAGAGTAGATAAAATTAAAATTTCATTAAAATTTGTAATTTGAATAAAATTATTATTATAAGATAATATAAGAATAATAATAGAAAATAATAAAATTGATGAGGCAAAAGCTTGTGTTAAAAAATATTTTAACGCTCTTTCTGAAGTTAATAAATTTTTTTTATTATCGTTTATAAGGGGAATAAATGATAATAAATTAATTTCTAACCCTATTCAAGCCCCTAATCAAGAGTTTGATGAGATTGTTATTAATGTTCCAAAAATTAATGAAATAAAAAAAATATTTGAAGAAATTTTTTTAATTAAAAAGAAAAGGATTATAACCTTTATAAGTGGGGTATGAACCCAATAGCTTAATTAGCTTATCTTTTTATATTTTAATGTATGATGCATAAAAGATTTTGATTCTTTAAGAAATAGTTTAATTCTATTAAATATAATGAATGAAATATAAAATTTCATGATTTACTCTATCAAAGTAATCCTTTTATCAGGCAATTCATT